ATATTATATATTATATAGAAAGTTAAGAAATTATCATATAATAATCGATAAGTTGCAACAGAAAAAGGGGAGGTTAATGAATGATTTTGAAATATAGTCTACTCGGTAATCTATTTTTATTATGGATGAATATAGTTAATTCGGTCGTTATGGTCGGACTTTATTATGGATTTCTAACCACATTTTCTATAGGTCCCTCTTATCTCTTACTTCTAAGAACTCGGGTTATGAAAGAAGGGATCGAAAAAGAAGTATCAGCAACAACTGCTTTTATTATGGGGCAGTTCATAGTATTCATATCGACCTATTATCCGCCCTTGTATCTAGCATTGAGTAGACCCCATACACTAACTGTCCTAGTTATACCGTATCTTTTGTTTCATTTTTTGTTCTTCTGGGACAATAAGAAATCCCTTTTTGATTATAGATCTACTCACGGAAATTTCATTCCTAACCTTAGCATTCAATATGTATTTCTTAATAATCTAATTTTTCAATTATTAAACCATTTTATTTTACCAAGTTCAACATTAACCAGATTAGTCGACATTTCTATGTTTCGATACAACAATAAGATTTTATTTGTAACAAGTAGTTTTTTTGGCTGGTTAATTGGTCACATGTTATTGATGAAATGTATTGGCTTAGTATTATCTTGGTCATGGGAAAAAATTAGATCTAATGCACTCTTTAGATCTAATAAGTATCTTATGTTCAAATGGAGAAATTCTGTATCTCAAATCTTTAGTATTCTCTTATTTCTCATCTGTATCTGCTATCTAGGAAGAATGCCATCACCCCTTATAACTAAAAAACTGAAAGAAAGTGCAAAAAAGGAAGAAAAGAAGAAAACTAAGGAAGAAGGAAATGTAGAAATAGAGACAGTTTCGAAAACAAATAAGATAGAACAGGAAGAAGATGGATCCGTGGAAGAAGACCTTTCCATTTCTTTGGAAGAGGAAGAAAGGTGGAATCTTTACAAGAATATATATAAAGCTGAGGAGATTTGGCTGAATGGAAAGGAAAAAGATGAATTCGATCTTAAAGAGAAAGAAAAGAATGAACTTTTATGGATTGAAAAATCCCTTCTGTCTCTTCTTTTCGATTATCAACGATGGAATCGACCCCTGCGATATATAGAAAATGATCGATTTTCAAATGCTGTAAGAAATGAAATGTCTCAATATTTTTTTTATACATGCGCAAGTGATGGAAAGCAAAGAATATCTTTCACATATCCACCTAGTTTGTCTACTTTTTTTGAAATGATACAAAAAAAGATGTCTTTTCGCACAGCGGAAAAACTACCTGCGGAGGACCTCTCTAATGAATGGGTTTCAACCACTAAAAAACAAAGAGATAACTTAAGGAACGAATTCATAAATCGAATCGAAGCTATAGACAAAGGATCTCTTATCTTCGATGTGGTCGAAAAAAGAGCCAGATTGTGCAATGATGAAGAGGAACTAGAATGCTTACCTAAGTTTTATGATCCTCTTTTGAACGGACCCTATCGTGGAACAATAAAAAAACGGTATTTATATTTAATTAGGAATGATTCAACTACCTCCACACGGGGGTCTACCAAAAAGGCTTGGATAAATAAGATTTATGGTATCCTTTTTTCCAAGGATTATCGAGAGTTTGAACGGGAATTGGAACACGAAATAGATAAACTTGACGTAAAATCATCATCTACAGGCATTGAGGATTCATCAGTCTCAATTGGTGAATTTACGGAAGAAGCTGAAGAAGCTGAGAAATCAAGAACTCGTTTCAAACAATTTGCTTTTGGGGGAGAAGAAAAAGTATTCGATATGGTTAGAGCTGATCCGAATGATAAAAAAATTAGTAATCTTCAAATTGAAGAAATTAAGAAAAAAGTTCCTCGATGGTTATACAAACTGACTTCTGATTTGGATTTTGAAGAAGAGGAGGAGGAGGAGGAGGAGGAAGAAGAAGATGATCAGGAAGAATCCACAGATGATCACGGGATTCGTTCAAGAAGAGCCAAACGTGTAGTAATTTATACTGAGACTGATACCGATGAGGATACTAATATCATCAATACTACCAATGATAATATCAAGAATACCACTGATAATATCAAGAATACCACTGATAATATCAAGAATACCACTGATAATATCATGAATACCACTGATAATATCATGAATACCACTGATAATATCAAGAATACCACTGATAATATCAAGAATACCACTGATATTATCATGAATACCACTGATAATATCAAGAATACCACTGATAATATCAAGAATACCACTGATAATATCAAGAATACCACTGATAATATCAAGAATACCACTGATAATATCAAGAATACCACTGATAATATCATGAATACCACTGATAATATCAAGAATACCACTGATAATATCAAGAATACCACTGATAATATCAAGAATACCACTGATAATATCATGAATACCACTGATAATATCAAGAATACCACTGATAATATCATGAATACCACTGATAATATCATGAATACCACTGATAATATCAAGAATACCACTGATAATATCATGAATACCACTGATAATATCAAGAATACTACTGATAATATCAAGAATACTACTGATAATATCACTAATACCACCGATAGTAATCAAGAAAAAAATAGTGATGATAAAGTCAAAAAAGGTAATCAAGAAAAAAATGGTGATCGAAAAGAAAATGGTGATCAAAAAGAAAATGGTGATCAAAAAGAAAATGGTGATCAAGCAGAAGAACATGAGATAGCCTTGATACGTTACTCGCAACAATCAGATTTTCGTCGTGATCTATTCCCAGGGTCGATGCGGGCTCAAAGACGTAAAACAGTGACTTGGGAAATGTTTCAAACAGATGTACACTCCCCTCTTTTTTTTGACAGAATAGACAAAACACCTTTGTTTTCTTTTGATATCTCAAGGATGATGAACCTAATTTTTAGGAATTGGATGGAGGAGAAAAGCCCAAAAATAAAAACATCTGATTATGTGGGTGAAGTGGCAAAAGAGAAAGAGAAAATAGAGAAAGAACACGAAGAAGAAAAAGAGGAGTATAAAAGAAGAGAGGATAAAAGACAGGAGGAGGAACGGATAGCAATAGCAGAAACTTGGGATAATATTATACTTGCTCAAGTAATAAGGAGTTCCTTATTAGTAACCCACTCGATTCTTCGAAAATACATCGTATTACCTTCATTGATAATAGTTAAAAATATGGGTCGTATGTTATTATTTCAATTCCCTGAGTGGTATGAAGATTTTAACGAATGGAGTAGGGAAATGCATGTCAAATGCACATATAATGGTGTTCAATTATCGGAAACAGAATTTCCAAAGGATTGGTTAACAGACGGTATTCAGATAAAAATCCTATTTCCTTTCTCTCTGAAACCTTGGCATAGAAAAAAGCTACGATCCCATCATAAGGATCTAAGAAAAAAACAAAAAAATTTCTGTTTTTTAACGGTCTGGGGGATGGAAACGGAACTGCCCTTTGGCTCTCCCCGAAAAAAACCTTTCTTTTTTGAACCCATTCAAAAAACACTCGAAAAAAAAATTAGAAAAGTAAAAAAGAAAGGTTTTTTCTTTCTAATAATTCTAAAAGACAACATAAAAGGTTTTCTAAAGATTCTGAACGACAAAATAAGATGGATTATCAAAATAGTTCTATTTATCGAAATCAAAGTGAAGGAACTCCTTTTCTTTTTTGGAGTGACGCAAGTCTCTGACCCAAGTCAAAATAAAGAACCAAGTCAAAATGAAAAAGATTCCAAAATAAGTAATAGGATCATCCATGAATCACCCATTAGAATTGTATCCGGAGATTGGACAAATGATTCACTGATAGAAAGAAAAATTAATGATCTGGCTGATAAGAAAACCCAAATCTGGGATCAAGTAGAAAAGATTAGAAAAGACAAGAAAAAAAAACCTCTAACTCCAGATATTGAGGATATAGATATTACCGAATCACAGAAACATATTGGGCAAATATCTAAAAAAAGAAGAAGTGCCCGATTAATCTCTAAATGGGACTTTTTTATGAAATCTTTTATTGAAAGAATATACATGGGTATCCTTCTATGTATCACTAACATTTACAGGATCAATGTACAATTTTTTCTTGACTCAGCAAAAAAGACTTTAAATGGATACACTTACAATGACGAAATAAAGGAAAAGGATACTAATGAAACGAATCCCAATATAATTCCCTTCATTTCGACTGTAAGATCTCTTTCTACTTATACTACTAATATTAATATAAGTAGTGATAGTAATTCACCGATTTACTGCGACTTATCTTCTTTGTCCCAAGCCTATGTGTTTTACAAATTATTTCAAACCCAAGTTAGTAACAAATATAAGCCAGAATCCATATTTCATTACTACAGAACATATCCTTTTATTAAGGATAGAATAAAAGACTATTTCCATACACGAGGAATATTTGATTCAGAATCAAAACACAAGAAACTGCGGAATTACAAGAAACTGCGGAATTCTGGAATGAGTGAATGGAAAAACTGGTTAAAGAGCCATTATCAATACAATTTATCCCATGACAAATGGTCTAGATTAGCACCTCTAAAATGGAGAAAGAAAGTCAATCAGCATCGTACGATTAAAAATAACGACTCACCAAAATTGGGTTCATATGAAGAAAAAGACCAATTAATTCATTCCGGGAAAAAGAATTATTATAAATTGGACTTATTGAAGAGTCCGAGTCGCGAAAAAAAAAAGAAAAAACACTACAGATATGATCTTTTATCATATAAATATCTTAATCATGAAGATGTGAAAGACTTCAATATTTATGGATCACCATTACAAGTAAACAGGCACGGAGAGATTTCTAATTACAATACACATAAATACAAATCGTTTTATTTTTATGCTATAACTATAAATGATAGCCTAGAAGAGAAATATACAATTGATAGGGATCAAAATCTAGATAGAAAATATTTGGAATTGAGAATCACCAAATTTTACCCTAGAAACAATATGGAAACTAGGACTAGTACGGGTATCGGAACTTGCATTAATAAAAAAAAGAAAACTACTAAGACTAGGACCAATAATCAGACTGGGACCAATAATCAGACTGGGACCAATAATCAGACTGGGACCAATAATCAGACTGGGACCAATAATCAGACTGGGACCAATAAGAAAGATATTCTTTCTCTTTATATCAGAATTAATAAAGAAATCCAAACAAAGCAAAAAGAGTTCTTTTTTGATTGGATGGGAATGAATGAACAAATGTTAGATCGTACTATATCGAATCTGCGCCCTTGGTTCTTACCAGAATTTGTGCCGCTTTACGATCGATATAAGACTAATCCGTGGATCACACCAATCAAATTGCTTCTATTTGATTTTCATGGAAATAAAACAAGCGATCCTTATATAGATATAGATCCAAAGGTAGAATCTAATCAAAAAGAAAGATTGAATCCAAAATCAAAAGTAGAATCTAATCAAAAGGGATATCTTGAATTAGAGAATAAGAACCGGGACGAGAAAGAACGACAGCACCAAGGAAATCTTATATCTGATATAAGAAACAAGAAAAAAGATGTTGGAGCAAATTCCGCAGGTTCAGACGCAGGTTCAGACGCAGGTTCAGACGCAGGTTCAGATATTAAGAAACGCAGAAAGAAAAAGAAATTCAAGAGCAAGAAGGAAGTGGAACTAGACTTCTTTTTGAAAAAATATTTTCTTTTTCAACTCCAATGGGGTGATTCTTTCAATCAAAGAATGACCAATAATATCAAGGTATATTGTCTACTGCTCAGACTTATGAATCCGAATGAAATTGCTATATCCTCTATTCAAAGAGGAGAAATGGGTCTAGATGTAATGCTGATTAATAAGGATTTGTCTCTCCCAGAATTGATAAAAAGGGGAATATTTCTTATTGAACCGGTTCGTTTGTCTATCAAATGGGATGGAATTTCGATTATGTATCAAACCATAGCTATTTCATTGACCCATAAGGTTCAGCACCAAACTAATCGAGGATACGAGGTAAAAAAACATATGGATAAGAATTACTTTAATGGCTCGATTGCACGACACGGAGGAGTGCGTGTGAATGGGGACAATAATAACTATGATTTACTTGTTCCTGAACATATTTTATCTCCTAGCCATCGTAGAGAATTGAGAATTATAAGCCGTTTCAATTACCGAAATAGGAACCTTGTGAATAAGAATCCAGTATTTAGCAATAGAGCTAAGACTAATACGCGGGGGTTTGAGAAATTTGTAAATAGGGATAAGCATTTTGATACAGATACAAATAACTCTCTAAAATGGAAAGTGTTTCTTTGGCCCACTCATCGATTAGAAGATTTAGCCTGTATGAATCGCTATTGGTTTGATACCAATAATGGGAGTCGTTTCAGTATGTCAAGGATCCATATGTATCAGCAATTTTGAATTCGCTGATGTTACAGTCAATTTCCCTCTTTATCACGTGCCTGGTATATGAGAAAATGCAAATCAAATAAATACATACCTTATGTTAGACTCTGATACACAAGATTCTCTCACATATCAATTGGACCTAGGAATGAATCGACAGAATCTTTTTAGGTCCCTTTCATTCTGTTTCGTGAGCCTAGGAATATACCATCCCTTTGTGTCTGAATAAATTTATTGTTATTATTTATTCATATTCCTTTTTATTTGTTTGATAGAAAAAGAGTAATATATGAATCAATCCAGATTATTGTGTACACCAGGGCAAAATAAATGGTATTATTATTCTTGATTGGGAAGATTTATATCCGTGGGAACAAAAAGAAAAAAGAGAAGAATTTATTTGTATGGTAAAGAATTCGCCCATATCCGTTATTCCACAAGAAGAAAAAAGGGGTTCTGTTGAATTCCAAGTATTTAATTTTACCAATAAGATAGAGAGACTTACTTCACATTTGGAACTGCACAGAAGAGACTATTTATCTCAGAGGGGGCTGCGGAAAATTCTGGGGAAACGCCAACGACTGCTGGTTTATTTATCGAAGAAAAATCGAGTGCGTTATAGGGAATTAATTGGTCAATTGGGTATTCGAGAACCAAAAACTAGTTAGTTTGGAAATTCGTTTGAATTATTCGGTTCATTAGATCTTGAATTTTTATGAACCTCGTTTCATTTTCAGGAATTCATGGAATAATGAATTGGGATCGGAGAATAAAAACATATGACTGTACCAGACGCAAGAAAAGACCTCCTCGTGGTCAATATGGGTCCTCACCACCCGTCAATGCATGGTGTTCTTCGACTCATTGTTACTCTAGATGGCGAAGATGTTATCGACTGTGAACCCATATTGGGTTATTTACACAGAGGAATGGAAAAAATTGCGGAAAACCGAACAACTATACAATATCTACCCTATGTGACACGTTGGGATTATTTAGCTACTATGTTCACGGAGGCAATAACCGTTAATGCACCTGAGGAATTGGTAAATATTAAAGTACCTAAAAGAGCCAGCTATATTAGGGTAATTATGCTGGAGTTGAGTCGTATAGCTTCGCATTTGTTATGGCTTGGACCTTTTATGGCCGATATCGGTGCACAGACTCCTTTCTTCTATATTTTCAGAGAGAGGGAATTGTTATATGATCTATTCGAAGCTGCCACAGGTATGCGAATGATGCATAATTATTTCCGTATCGGGGGGGTAGCTGCTGATTTACCTTATGGCTGGATAGATAAATGTTTAGATTTCTGCGATTATTTTTTAACGGGAGTTGTTGAATATCAAAAGCTTATTACGCGCAATCCCATCTTTTTGGAACGAGTTGAAGGGGTAGGTTTTATTGGGGGGGAGGAAGCCATAAATTGGGGTTTATCAGGACCAATGCTACGAGCTTCCGGAATCCAATGGGACCTTCGTAAAGTCGATCAGTATGAGTGTTATAATCAATTCGATTGGGAAGTCCAATGGCAAAAAGAAGGAGACTCATTAGCTCGTTATTTAGTAAGAATTGGCGAAATGACGGAATCCATAAAAATTATTCAACAGGCTCTAGAAGGAATTCCGGGGGGACCCTATGAAAATTTAGAATTCCGACGCTTTGCTGGAACAAAAGATTCAGAATTGAACGACTTTGAATATCGATTCATTTGTAAAAAGCCTTCTCCCAGTTTTGAATTGTCAAAACAAGAACTTTATGTGAGAGTAGAAGCCCCAAAGGGAGAATTAGGTATTTTTCTGATAGGAGATAATAGTGTTTTTCCTTGGAGATGGAAAATCCGTCCACCCGGTTTCATCAATTTGCAAATTCTTCCTCAGCTAGTTAAAAGAATGAAATTGGCTGATATTATGACAATACTAGGTAGTATAGATATCATTATGGGAGAAGTTGATCGTTGAAATGATAATTGAAGAAGCACAAGCTATCAATTCTTTTTTCAGATCGGAATCCTCAAAAGAGGTCTATGGGCTCATATGGTTACTTGTACCTATTTTGACTCTTGTATTGGGAATCACAATAGGGGTATTAGTAATTGTGTGGCTAGAAAGAAAAATATCTGCAGGGATACAACGACGAATTGGTCCTGAGTATGCCGGTCCCTTGGGCATTCTTCAAGCTCTAGCAGATGGGGTCAAACTACTTTTCAAAGAAGATCTTCTTCCATCGAGAGGAGATATTCGTTTATTTAGTGTCGGCCCATCCGTAGCGGTCGTATCAATTCTACTGAGTTATTCAGTAATTCCCTTTGGCCATCACCTTGTACTAACCGATCTCAGTATAGGTGTTTCTCTATGGATCGCTATTTCAAGTATTGCCCCTATTGGACTTCTTATGTCCGGATATGGATCAAATAATAAATATTCCTTTTCAGGTGGTTTACGAGCTGCTGCTCAATCTATAAGTTATGAAATACCGTTAACTCCATGTGTGTTATCAATATCTCTACGTGTGATTCGTTGGAATACGCACTCCTACCTCTTTCTTTGCTTTTTCTAGGAAAGAAGTTGATTGAATATATAGATAGAACTCTTTTTTATTCATCACTGGGATCTATGAACTAAACCAGATAGTTATATGAGTGAAACAAAACTGCTTATGAATTCGCAGTAAGAAGATCGAGTCTCATTACCTACGTACGAGAGTAAAGTGGAGCTAAAGATAAGCAGCGGAAGCTGTTTACCCCAAGTATCGATTAGCCATCAGGACTTGAAGCGGGCGCAAAAGATCAACTGTATGGAATTTTTACTCTTGTATTTATTACCATACCGAAGATCAACCAAAACTGAGTGGACGGTTAGGAACACCAAGGTACACAAAAGATTAGTAATGGAGATAATGTAACGTATCCAAACGGATATTTTTACATTACATAAAAGGAGTCATAATAAGGGCTTGAAGTTGGTAGAAATGATCAAAAAGTACTTCCCCGTGATCCCGATCCAGAGTATAGCTCCTATCCACTGATTGAAAAATAACTATCAGGAACGAAGTAATCCTTTATTTATATAGTATAGTCCTTCTGAGAAAGAAGAGAGGAACAGGAAGGAAAAATGGATTGACTATTTCTTGTATCTTATGGAAAGATCGAGTTATTACTGAACAAGAAACTAAGCAAAAAGGATAAAGGATGAGATGGATTCAGAAGTGTACTTTTTGTTTGTTATTATCTTATCGCGGACAGAATCCCACTGGTCTAGTTCACTTATGAGCATTTTGATTCATCTTTCTTTTTTCCTATGGTATGCCAATGTAATACCGAAGCATACCTTAGATTTATTCGTGACCATTGAGGAGCCGTATGAAGCTGAGGTCTCATGTACGGTTCTGGAATAGAGATGGGAACAGTGATGTTATCATCGACTATGATTATCTAACAGTTCAAGTACGGTTGATATAGTTGAGGCGCAGTCAAAGTATGGTTTTTGGGGGTGGAATCTTTGGCGTCAACCTATAGGGTTTATAGTTTTTATAATTTCTTCACTAGCAGAATGTGAGAGATTGCCCTTTGATTTACCGGAAGCCGAGGAGGAATTAGTAGCAGGTTATCAAACTGAATATTCAGGTATCAAATTTGGTTTATTTTATGTTGCTTCTTACCTAAATTTACTAGTTTCTTCATTATTCGTAACAGTTCTGTACTTGGGAGGGTGGAATCTTCCTATTCCATATATACCAATTACTGAACTTTTCGAAATAAATAAAACTAGTGAAGTCTTTGGAACAACAATTAGTCTCTTCATTACATTAGCTAAAGCTTATTTGTTCCTGTTCATTCCTATCTCAACAAGATGGACTTTACCTAGGCTGAGAATGGATCAACTATTAAATCTTGGGTGGAAATCTCTTTTACCTATTGCTCTCGGTAATCTATTATTGACAACTTCTTCCCAACTTGTTTCGCTGTAACAGAATAGGATATTTCAGATTCTTATCCTCTCCCAAGCAAGAGAAAGAAACATCAAATTATTCATGGATATTCACGATATATGTTTCCTATGGTGACTGGGTTCATGAATTATGGTCAACAGACAGTACGAGCTGCAAGATACATTGGTCAAAGTTTCATGATTACCTTATCTCACGCAAATCGTTTACCTGTAACTATTCAATATCCTTATGAAAAATCGATCACATCAGAGCGTTTCCGTGGGCGAATCCACTTTGAATTTGATAAATGCATTGCTTGTGAAGTATGTGTTCGTGTATGTCCGATAGATCTACCTGTTGTTGATTGGCGATTAGAAACAGATATTAGAAAGAAACGATTGTTTAATTATAGTATTGATTTCGGAATCTGTATATTTTGTGGTAATTGCGTGGAGTATTGCCCTACAAACTGTTTATCAATGACTGAAGAATATGAACTTTCCACCTATGATCGTCACGAATTAAATTATAATCAAATTGCTTTGGGTCGGTTACCAATGTCTGTAATTGGAGATTACACAGTTCGAACAATTATGAACTCAACTCAAATAAAAATATCTATGGATAAACCCCTTGATTCAAGAACGATTACCAATTAAATTCAAAATAAGACTAAGTTTTGATCGAAAGTAGGTAAGTTTCTTTCATGTCAGACAAATAATAACTAGATTTGTGAGGATTTTAACTACTTTTGGAATATAGAAATATATATAGCCATTATAGCCATAGCCCTTATTTGTTTAATTAAAAATATGAAATTACGAACTCTGTTTCGACTAAAGACAAAAGAAAAATTGGCCCGTTCAATTGATTAACTCTATCTACATAAACCCACACCACGCTGGGGTAAGAACTATTAGATATAAAAAGGGTAACCTACTTTTTCCCGACCAGTAAGATCATGAGATATTTTGACTTATTTATCGCTTATTTAACACATAATGGATTTACCTGCGCCAATACATGATATTCTTTTAGTATCTCTGGGATCAGGTCTTATAGTAGGAGGTCTAGGAGTGGTATTACTTACCAATCCAATTTATTCTGCCTTTTCGTTGGGATTGGTTCTTGTTTGTATATCTTTATTTTATATTCTATCGAACTCTTATTTTGTAGCTGCTGCGCAGCTACTTATTTACGTGGGAGCCATAAATGTCTTAATCTTATTTGCTGTGATGTTTATGAATGGTTCAGAATATTACAATTATTTTCATTTTTGGACTGTCGGAGATGGATTCACTTCACTAGTTTGTACAAGTATTTTTTTTTCACTAATTGCTACTATCCCAAACACGTCATGGTACGGGATTCTTTGGACTACAAGATCAAACCAGATCATAGAACAGGACCTGACAAGTAATGTTCAACAGATTGGGATTCATTTATCAACAGATTTTTATCTTCCATTTGAACTTATTTCTATAATCCTTTTAGTTTCCTTAGTGGGCGCAATTGCTATGGCTCGCCGGGAATAGATACTTAGAATTGGAAATAACAAACCAACCAAATAAAATAAAGCAAATAAGGTCTTCCTCCGTGTAATTGTTATCGCATCTGTCCACCCTAAATTGGAATATTGTTCATGAGACATATTGAAAAGTTTTTGTTAGTTCGACGACCCATTTCAGTGTCTTTCTTGGTACTGTATTTCTTATACTTATATATTGTTACTCTATTTCTTATATATATTATAAGGATTGATAATTGAATTCTATTCAGTAGAATCTTCTAATTAATCGAATCAGTTGAATTGTTGTTTATATTGAAATGAATCGAGATTGACGAGGAGTTGGTCAATGATGCTCGAGCATGTACTTGTTTTGAGTGCCTATTTATTTTCTATTGGTATCTATGGATTGATCACAAGTCGAAACATGGTTAGAGCACTTATGTGTCTTGAACTTATACTGAATGCTGTTAATATGAATCTCGTAACATTTTCTGATTTATTTGATAGTCGCCAATTAAAGGGAGACGTTTTCTCGATCTTTGTTATCGCTATTGCAGCCGCTGAAGCAGCTATTGGACCAGCTATTGTTTCTTCGATCTATCGTA